ATGGGAGCTACTGCTGCAAACGCAACAACACTAGATAAAGTAACTAGTTTTATTTTTCGATGGCTTTTTTCAACTAATCACAAGGATATTGGAACTTTATATATTATCTTTGGGGCAATTTCTGGAATTGCAGGAACTGCTTTATCTCTTTATATTCGAATAACTTTAGCGCAACCAAATGGAAGTTTTTTAGAATATAATCATCATTTTTACAATGTGATCATTACTGGTCACGCTCTTCTAATGATTTTCTTTATGGTAATGCCTATCTTAATTGGCGGGTTTGGCAACTGGTTTGTTCCGCTGATGATTGGAGCACCAGATATGGCATTTCCAAGAATGAATAACATTAGTTTTTGGTTACTTCCTCCATCTTTATTATTACTGATCGAATCAGTTTTATGTGAAGCTGGTGTTGGTACCGGTTGGACCGTATATCCTCCTCTTTCTGGGGCTATTGCTCACTCTGGAGGGTCTGTTGATCTAGCGATTTTTAGTCTTCATTTATCTGGAGCTGCATCAATTTTAGGTGCAATTAATTTCATTTGTACCATTGTAAATATGCGAACTGAGAGTTTACCTTTCCACAAACTTCCTTTATTTGTGTGGGCTGTTTTCATTACCGCTATTTTACTTTTATTATCTCTGCCTGTACTAGCTGGAGCAATTACAATGTTGTTGACTGATCGGAACTTTAACACAACTTTTTTTGATCCAGCAGGAGGTGGAGATCCTGTGCTATTCCAGCACTTATTCTGGTTTTTCGGACACCCTTTGAAAACGTAAAAAGAGGGGTGTATAAACTTGTTGCTGTATGCTGGAACATCTTTGTTTAATGCTACTTTCATTGTTAGTAAAATGAAACGTAAAAATGCAGTTAGGCTATAAAGACAATCAGCAGGAAACTAATCCAATTTTTCTAGGGTTAGGATCTTCACAGACTAATACGCCAAGATCTATTTAATTTTTTAAAATATGGTTCAAAAAAAATTGTCTATTCATCGACCTCGTAAAAAAAAGTTCAATAAAGAGTACTTTGGGCACTACCTCGCAGGATTAATTGATGGAGATGGGCATATCAGCAGCATAGGTCAAATAGTTATAGCCTTTAATTTAAAGGATTATAAAAGCGCTTTGAGCCTACGATCTACGATCGGTTATGGAACTGTTCGTAAAGTTAAAGATCGAAATGCTGTCAATTTAATTATTGCTAATAAAGAAGGAATAGTTAAAGTAGCTCTATTAGTAAAAGATAAATTAAGACATCCTATTCGGATTAGTCAATATAATAGTCGCTTAACTAAACTTTTTAATGTCCGGAAAACTTTGGTGGATTCAACCATAAACTGGGATACCCCCTGGTTTTCAGGCTTTTTTGATGTCGACGGGCATTTAAGAGTTCATCTTCTTTACCAGAAACATCGGCCTAATCCAGAAGTGCGACTTCTAGCACAAATTGATCAAAAGCATAATGTACTTTTAAACCAAATTCATGCTAAATTTGGAGGTTATTTAGGTTTTAGAAAGAAACAAGACACATTTTACTATTCTTCTGTTTCTTACAAGAACTGCCATAAAGTACTAAAATTTTTTGATAAGTTTAGTTTGCAATTAGATAAATCGTATGTAAGGTATGTTATTATGCGCAAATGTTATTTACTTGTTCAAGAAAAAAAACATCTTCAAGAGGCAGGTTTAAAAAAAATTGAAAAACACCATAAAAAATTAAAAGATATGATATAGTCGCGTCATCTATGTGAATAGGTGAGTTATAATTAACGTGAATGCTTTAACAAAGCATTTAAATTATGTTGATTATACAAGATTGACGGAAGTTTACATTTTGATTTTACCAGGATTCGGTATTATTAGTCATATTGTAGTAAGTGCTGCAAGAAAACCGATTTTTGGTTATCTTGGAATGGTATATGGTGCGCCGTTGCGCTTGTTTTTCCGTTATGCATTCAGTCAAATGCATGTGAGTTCGTTCTCTTTAAAAAAAATCACGAGTCTTCCCGGGGTAGCTGTTAAAACTTTTTTTAATAATTTAATAACAATTAGCTCCTTTTCAATTACACCTCCAAACAGCCTTGGCAAAATTAGTATGCTTTCTTGGTTTGTTAACCAATATGAAGAATCAATGTTTATTATAGGCTGCATTTTAGCAGGGGTTTTTATGTTAGTGATTGCTCTCTTGGGATTTTTATTTATTTACATTGTTTACAAAAAAGATACATTTTTTGTAAAAGAGGTTTTACCTTATTTCAAAAAATTATCACCCATGAGAAAACTTATACTTGGTAGTTTTACAGTTTTTACTGCAATTCCTAATAAATTTTGGATAAATGTAAAAATCCATTTTATCTTTGTTTTTATAATCTCTGCTATAATTTTTTTTTTAGGTCTTATTTTCCCCTTTCTTTTTTTTTGCTACATCATATATTTAATTTTATGTTTTGAAAGTTTGATATTCGGATTATTATATGAAAATTCGGAATATTTTCGAAAATTTATCAATTATCTGCTTTTTGGTAGTTCAGATGATGCTTTTGCCGCAGACTATTTCTACTGGTTTTGGGGTAATATGTGGCAACAAGCCGGCAGAAAAGCCGGGCCTGCAATTGCTGGAGCAGCTGCAGTTGAGGCCAAACGACAACATGAAAATAAAGAAAAAAATGAGTATGCTGATAAACATACTGAGCAAGCTGGTACTAACACAAAAGAAGGATTTAAAGACCCAAATGAAAGAGCAGAATATCATAAAGATAGACGAGACGAATGGGTCCAGGAAAATGGTACTGTTATTAAAGTTATGAAAACTATCGAAGATTGGTGGAATGCATCTTAATCAGATAATAAAAAAAGTTGGTGGAAAAGCATCGGGTGACAGCAGGTTGAGACTGAGTAAGAGCATGTCAAGACTACCTGAGACAATTTTAAGTATGGTTACGATGAGAAACTTGATACGTTATGCTGGGACGTCATTATCCTATTGGTCAACTCTTAATAATGGCCATGTTGCTATGTGGCTAAGGTCATGCGTACAGGACCTTAGCCAGGAGAACACTGGCACAGCACTTCAAAAAGAAGATTATATAACGCAAGGACCTAAGCTTAATAGACTTAAAAACCGGAAAAATTTAAGAACTACGGGATTTAACCTTTATAAAAATTTATCTAATAAAGGAAAACGGAGCGTCCATAGTACTTCGAGTGTAAAGGAAGGGACGCAGACAAACAGATCATTTGTGGGTCTCCGCCGATCATTTTCAACAAATATTCGTTCAAATAATCTGGATGAACGGGTACTGGTCACGGAACTAAAACGAATGGTAGAAAAATGCAAGAATAAAGATGGTAGATACGGGAACTTAATTCAGATTATAGGATCCTTTTCAACTGTCAACCTTGCTTATTTAATGGTAAAAAGTAATCCAGGTGTATCAGCGAAAGGAGTAAGCAATGAAACCTTAGATGGAATAGATTTAAAAACTTTACAAAAGATATCGAAAGATATACTTAGTGGAGCGATTAAGTTTTCTCCAGTAAGACGAGTTCTTATTCCGAAGCCGGGTAAATCTGCGTTACGACCTCTAGGTGTTAGTAGTCCTCGCGAGAAAATTGTACAAAAAGCTATTGATTTAGTTCTAACTGTCATTTTCGAGGAAATTTTCTTAGATTGTAGTCATGGGTCAAGACCGAATCGTAGTTGTCATTCTGCTCTAAAACATCTGCAGTTAAAGAGTGGAAATGCTTCAACTTACTCTTGGGTAATTGAAGGGGATATTAAAGGCTGCTTCGATAATATTCCTCATTCTATGATTTTGAAAGGGCTTAGGCGAAGAGTTGATTGCCCTGCAACTATCAATTTGATTAAACAAATTCTAAGTGCTGGCTATATACTGAATGAAGACTTGAAAAAAGTTGGGCGAAAAAGGGTGAAAGTTCATAAGTCTAATATAGGTACCCCTCAAGGTATAGTTTTAAGTCCGTTATTTAGTAATATTGTACTCCATGAATTAGACGTCTTTGTTGAAGATGAATTAAAATTGAAGTTCACTAAAGGCAAGCAACGGCGAGCCAATCCGGTATATCGTAGGCTTAATTACCAGATTAAAAAGGACAAAGATCAAAAGAAAAAACGAAAACTGGTTAAACAACGTCTAAAAGTTTACTCTAAGGATATATATGATCCTAATTTTCGTAGACTTTATTACGTTAGATATGTTGATGATTGGGTTATTTTGGTTGCTGGGTCGTTTAAGGAGGCAAAAGTCATTCGTGATCAAGTTTCTAACAAACTAAAAAGTTTAGGTTTAACTCTAAACTTGGAAAAAACTCATATAACTTCATTAAGGGATGGTAAATGTCGATTCCTCGGAATTGATTTCTTTATTAGAAAGAATGATGACAAACACTATAAGCCTACAACTTTAGTAAAAAAAAATAACACTATAATTAAACAAAGATTTGCTCCTCGGATTATATTATATGCCCCAATTTTAGAGCTAATTATTAAGTTAAAAGATAAAGGTTTTGTAAAGAGAAGTCGTTTGGGTGAATTTTTCCCTATAGGGAAAAGTAATTGTATTCCGCTAACACACCCACAAATCATAAATTATTTTAACAGTCGCATCAGAGGAATTCTTAACTACTACAACTGTGTCCATAATAGGAACGAGCTATGGTCTATCGTTAGATTTCTTAATTATTCTTGTGCTTTAACTTTGGCACGAAAGTATAAACTTAAAAGCTTAGCCAAAACTTTCAAAAGGTTTGGTCGTGATTTGAAGTTCGTAAATGAAAAGGGAAAGGAGTATAAAATCTTCAGACCTGATAATTTAAGAATGTTATCAGAGAACGAAAGGTTTCGGGTTAATGAAAACACTAACATTGATCAACTGTTGAGCCAATCTTGGTCTTATAGTTTAACTCTTAATCAACTTGATGAGCCTTGTGGCCATCTGTGGGACACTTGACAATATTGAAATTCACCATATAAGATCCGTAAAAGACGTTCGAGTGAAAACTAGGACGTACGCTCAATGGGTTGGTGCTTTTCGCAGAAAGTCAATACCTTTATGTAAAGAACATCACTATTTACTTCATGCCGGAAAACTGACGAGGGATGATATAAACAAGTTATCTAAATATAAAGGTAAGATATCAGATAAGAAAAATTAAATAAGAGGAATTTTTTGTTTGTTGGAGAGCCGTATGATGGGAAACTATCACGTACGGTTCGGAGGGCAAAGCATGCTTTGACCCCTACCGATGTCCTCAATTGGAATCCTTGGTTTCATTGTTTGGGCTCATCACATGTATACAGTAGGTTTAGATATTGATACTCGAGCTTATTTTACTGCTGCAACTATGATTATTGCTGTTCCAACTGGAATTAAAATTTTCAGCTGGTTAGCTACTTTATGGGGTAGTAGTATTGAAATGAGAGCGCCAATTTTATTTGCTCTTGGTTTTATCTTTTTATTCACCCTTGGTGGAGTTACAGGTGTAGCTTTAGCAAATTCAGGTTTAGATGTTGCTTTACACGATACTTACTATGTGGTCGCACATTTTCACTATGTACTATCTATGGGTGCTGTATTTTCTATTTTCGGTGGATTATACTACTGGTTTGAAAAAATTACAGGAGTTACATACTCTGAAATTTTAGCTCAGATTCACTTCTGGACATTCTTTGTGGGTGTGAACGTAACATTCTTCCCGATGCACTGGTTAGGGGTTGCGGGTATGCCTCGAAGAATTCCAGATTATCCTGACGCATTCTATTTGTTCAATAAAATTGCTTCTTGGGGTTCTTATATCTCAGCTGCATCGTTTGTTTTCTTTTTCTTTGTGCTATTTGAAGCATTCTATTCAAGTAGAGAAAGCGAAACTGCTCATCAGTAAAACTTATTGAATTAAAAAGTTATGAAATTTTTAAAAGAATTAAAAAGTAACGTATCGATAAAAATTACTATTATTCTTTTAGGTGTTTTATTGCTCCTAAAATTATTGTTTACTTTATGTAACATCTTTGTCGAATATTTATATATACTTGACTTCATTAATTGGCGGCTTTTTTTCATTTTATGTATTTTAGTGCTATTGCAAAGTTTATTAAATTTACCGTTTGTTAAGGATCTTCAACAGGAAATGTCTATTTTTAATGAAGGTCCGGCCAATAAATCTTATTTTCTCGCTCATTTACGAAAGTATCATTTCTCGTTGGTGTTATCTGCTTACTTATTGTATTCTTTAGCAGTTACTTACTTTGTTGAAGAGCCATTAATTTCTGATTTACTGGGCCTTCTTGCATTTATTAATTTAATTTTGTACTTGGTACAATTTGTGGTTTACACAAATGAGTATATAAAAAAGTCATTTAAACCTAATAAAAGTGTTCTCTACAGGGATAAAAGAAAGGGTCAAACCAGAAATATGGTCACTGCTTCAACTTTAAAGAAGGTAGCAACTGTATGTATTGAATGTGCTAAAGGTGCCATAACTCTAGGAGGCGGATTAGAGGTTGCGTATAAATTAACTCATGGAGGTATGAATGATGTATCTCCTTGGCGACAAACGTGGTTAAATGAAACTTTTCCAGATGATACGACTAAAATTTGGACCGAGTCAAAAGCTGCTATGGCAATGCATAATCGTGCAATGGGTAATCCTCACAACTTCATATACGATTCTCTAGGCGATAAAATAATAAAAGAAGTGTTACCTGAAGACAAATAAGTAATTTTAACAAAAATTAAAAGTGTTTTCTATAATAAACTTTTTATAAAAAATAGATAAATGGTATATAGTCCATTAGATCAATTTAAAATAGCTCCTCTTATTAGTTTTGTAGTTGCCGGCGTTGATTTATCTTTCACTAATTTCTTTTTAGCATCGCTTTTAGCTTTATTTACATTACAAAGTTTCGTGTTTTTTACCAAAGACGCGAATACTGATTCGTTTTACATCATTCCTAGTGGTTGGCAAAATTTAATTGAAAAATTATATGCACTGGTAGTTGGTCTTTTATCAGAAATTATTACAACAGGTAGTGAGAAGTATCTTCCCTTTTTAACCGTTGTTTTCATGTTTATTTTGTCAAATAACTTACTTGGATTAGTTCCGTATAGTTTTACTACTACAAGTTACGCTACTCTTACCTTTTTTATGTCATTCTCAATTTTTATAGGTATGAATATAATCGGTTTTCAAAAACATGGTCTTCATTTTTTCTCGCTTTTCTTACCGTCAAACACAGGTTTTTTCTTAGCGTTAGTATTAGTTCCAATTGAATTAATGTCTTACATAGCTAAACCAATTAGTTTAGGTGCTCGACTGTTTATTAATTTATTAGCTGGCCATACTTTACTGAAAGTTATTGTTGGATTTTCATGGAGTATGTTATTAGCGGAAAATTTAGCAGCAATTGCTTTTATTATTCCATTATTGATTTTAGTAATTTTGATGGGTTTAGAGCTTGCTGTGGCAGTGATTCAGGCATATGTGTTTGTGACTCTAACTTGTATTTATTTAAACGATAGTGAAGCATTACATTAATCTTTTATGGAACCACATGTATTGTTGTGTAATGTTCGAATAGCTCAGTAGGTAGAGCAAAGGACTGAAAATCCTTGTGTCGGCAGTTCGAGTCTGCCTTCGGACATGTTAGTATAAAATGAAAAATTACTTATGGAATATGTTTGCCAGTATCAAAAATGGGCAATTGGCAAAAAAAAGTGTTATTATAACATCAAGAAAAAACATTAGTGAGTCATTTTTAAAGATTTTATGGAATGAAGGTTTTATTTCTGGCTATCGGATTCTTTCACAAAACGATAAAAAGATTGAAATTTTTTTAAAGTATACTCGTACAGGAAAGCCTGCGATAAATTCTTTAAAATGTTTATCGAAACCAGGTCAAAGACTTTATTATTCTGCTAAACAAATTTGGAAACTAGACTCAAGTAAAACTTTTCTAATTATCTCAACAAATCAAGGCTTGAAAACCATTAATCAATGCAAAAAAGATAAGGTTGGTGGTGAGCCGCTTGTTGTAATTACCTAAAAATGGAAAATTTCAGAAAAAAAAAATCAATTAAAGTACCAAAAAATGTTCAAGTTGTTTATTGTGATCAAAAAAACATTATAACTTTTGTAGGACCACTCTTAACTAAATCTTTAAAATTAAAGATTAAGCTTCTCTTAGCTCCTTCGTCAAATCTTATTGTAGCGACTCAAATACCAGTCAATGAAAAGTCTTTACGTTCTAAAGATAAAAAAAAAATTCAAGGGACAACAATAGCACAAATTAAGCAAATTTTAATAGAAATAAATTACAAACTGTATCATAAATTAAACTTGGTTGGTGTTGGGTACCGAGTATTCTCACATGAAAACTTGGCAAATCAAATATATTTAAAACTTGGATATAGCCATCTAATCTATTTTGTAATACCTAACGGAATAAACTCATATTGCCAAAAATTTACTAAACTATTTCTTTTTAGTAATAGTTCGTATGACCTTTTAACGCAAACGGCAGCCCAAATAAGAAGTTGTAAATTGCCAGAGCCATATAAGGGAAAAGGAATTTTACACGATCAAGAAAAAATTGTGTTGAAAAAAGGTAAGAAAATTTAATGAAGACAAAAAAATTTAAATTCAAGCAACTTTTGAAGTTACATTTATTAAAAGCTAGAGTTTATGAGCACTTGGTAAAAAAAACAAATTTTAACGATTTAACAGATACAAATTTAGATCAGCTTCTTGTTGGTATTAAAAAAGCTTTACAAGTTATCTTCCAATATAATCAAACAAATAAACGCATTCTATTTATTGGTTTACCTTCAAAACTAGAGTCAAAAATTAATTCGACAACTCGCCATATTGCCGTTTCAAGTAGCTTTAATATTCAAGGGCTGATTTCAAATAATAACGCAAATTTACCTAAAAGTTTAACAAACAAAATTCAACTATCATATAAGGAGGCGTCGAAAGCTTTGTTAACAAAACTAACAAAAAGATCCGATTTAATTATTCTGTTTAACCATAAAAAAAGTGAAATGGTACTCTCTGAAGCCTGGGTAGCAAAAATACCTGTCATATCATTTACTGGGAGCGAAGACTCAACTAGTTCTCTTAGCGGTAACTTTTATAGCGTAAATGGCAACTTTAAGAATTCATTGACAACATCGGATCAAAATATTTTCTTTGTGGGCTTAAACTTTCTTTTTAAGAATTTAAAAAAGAAAAAGATTAAATTTCCTTCAACTTCACAAAAAACAAATCCGCAATCTTTTAGCAACAAAAGGAGACGAAAAGCTAGACAAAACTAAATTGTTTTCTATTCTAGATCAATTTGGCAAATTTTATTAAAGTATGCAGCATACAAAGCGATATAAACCGTTTTATAAACAATTTATAAGGTTAAGACAAAATATTCAAGACCGTGTTAAATTGTTTAAATTTAAAAAACAAAAATGGCAACGATTTCAACAATATTCAAAAAATCAACTAGGATTTCGTAAACGATTTAAAGTTAAGGATCAATATCAACTATCAGTTTCTAAATTTGCTAGTCGCGGGAATTCATTTCAAAGAAAGTTTAGAAATAATTTACATCAAAGAAAGCTTTTTAGCCTTTTTTATGGAGGGTTAAGTAAAAAGTATTTAAAAAAATCTATTTTAAAAATAATTAATACTAAGAATTCGGGTAACTCTGATTTTAGATATAACGCTCTAAAGTTTTTTGAAAGTAGATTAGATACAGTTATATATCGAGCAAGTTTTAGTTTAAGTATAAAAGAAGCGTCGCAGCTGATATTACATGGACATGTTTTAGTAAATGGTGAACCAGTAGAAAGTAAGTCTTATATACTTAAAATCAATGATCTAGTTGAAATAGCACCTAATCTAAAATCAAGAGCTTTAGTAAAAAAAAGCTTAGATCGATCTAATTTTTGGCCTATCCCACCAAAACATTTACTTGTCAATTATAAAACCCTTCAAATTTTATTCGTGTATTCGAAAGATTCTAATTTAATGCCTGTATTTAATCACTATCTAAACTTAAATTCTGTGATTATGGGTGTACGAAAAGGTTAGAGTTTTTTCTTCTGTAGCTCAGTGGTAGAGCAAGTGGCTGTTAACCACCTGGACGTTGGTTCAAGTCCAACCTGAAGAGATTTTCTAAATACCGCAGCTCGATTTTACTACTATATCCACCGTTTTATTTAGTTCATTAATAAGTGCAGTCGTATACTATTCCTTTATTGCATTACGACTGTTACCTGACGTACTAACAGTTTTAAAATTTAGAACTAAAAAGCTTTTTAAAGAAAACTCATTAAATTTAAATTTAGTTTTTTTACCAAATCTTTTTAGTTATGATGTTATTGTACGAAAAAAAAAGTAATTTTTTATTGGGGATATAACTTAATTGGTAGAGTGTATGCTTTGCAAGCATAAAGTTATCGGTTCGAGTCCGATTATCTCCAAAAGTATAATTTGAAAGTTTTAAATAGAACTAATCGCAAAAATCTTTAGCTCGTTTGGTGGAATTGGTAGACACGTCAGACTTAAAATCTGATTCTATTTTAGAGTATCGGTTCAAGTCCGGTAACGAGTATAAATACAAATAAAAAACTTTTTTTACATAAATGGTTTTTTGTTGCAAAGCTGAATATATTACTAAGAAGTAAGCTGAGAAAAATTTGAAGAGTAATAAGTGATCTGTTTGCTTTGCCAGAATGATGGAATTGGTAGACATGCTAGGTTTAGGTTCTAGTTCTTTAATAGAGTAGGGGTTCAAGTCCCCTTTTTGGTAAAGTTTTATTTCAAAATTTTAAATTATGGTTACAATTAATCAACTTTGTAAAAAGCAAAAAAGTCGAAAAAAGAAAAAAAAGCTAAATAAAGTGCCTGCTTTAGACCAATGCCCTCAAAAAAAAGGTATTTGTAGCAAACTAGTGCTACGAACTCCAAAAAAACCTAATTCTGCATTAAGAAAAATTGTGAAATTACGTCTCACAAACAATAAAATGGTTTACGCTTATATTCCAGGAGAAGGTCATAACTTGCAAGCATATTCAACTGTTATTATTCGGGGGGGTCGAGTTAAAGATTTACCAGGAATTAAATATCATTTAGTTCGAGGTAAATTAGATTTTGCTGGGTTGGCTTCAAGAAAAACCTCTCGGTCTAAATATGGTGCCAAAAAACCTAAGAAATATGTATGATAAAATCAAAAAAAAGCAATAATCCAGGTCTAAAAAATCAAATTGTAAATGTTTTTACGAAAAACGGAAAAAAATGTACAGGAGAAAAAATCTTATTAAATGTTTCAAAATCTTTGCAAAAATCTACAAAAAAGAATTTTCAAAATTTAGTTCAACTTGCTGTTATAAATTCTACTCCTGCTTTTAAGTTAAATGAGCAAACTATGAAAAAAGGGAAAAGAAAATCAAAAAAGATTATCCCATCTTTCATTATTAAAGATTCTCTTAGAATTATGCGTGCATTAAAATCTTTAAAGATTATTGCATCTAAAGATCGAACTCATAGTTTTTATGAAAGTTTCGGGAAAGAAATTTTAGACTCATCGTCATTTAAAGGCCAGTCTGCTGAACAAAAGTCGAAAGTTTTGAATCAAATTTTATTAAACAAACGTTATCTTGCAAAATTTAGATGGTAAAAAATAAGTTATTTTTTGTTACGTTTAATAGGAGTTGAACCTATAACTTTTGGGACCGAAATCCAACGCTCTATCCAATTGAGCTATAAACGCAAAAATTATATATTAAATGATACAACAACAAACTATTTTAAAAGTAGCTGACAATTCTGGTGCGAAAACCGTTAAGTGTATAAAAGTTTTGGGGGGGTTCAAAAAGCGATACGCAAGACTAGGCGATATAATTGTCGTTTCTGTTCAGCAACTTCGAAATAAATCTAAGAAAACTTCTAAAGTTTTAAAAGGTGGAGTTTTTCGAGCTTTAGTGATTCGAACAAGAACTCAGTATCGAAAAAAAGACGGGTCATCATTCCTTTTAAATGAAAATTCTGTAACTTTATTAAATAAACAAGGAAACCCGATCGGCACTAGAATTTTGGGCCCAATACCAAAAACATTAAAAAAAAAAAAGTTTATGAAATTTGTAAGCCTATCTGTTGGTTTAATTTAAATGAATATTTTAGAAAATTATTATAAAAAAGTAATTAGATTTGATCTAATAAATAAGTTCTCTTACAATAATTTAGGTAGTATTCCTGAACTAAAAAAAATCATTTTGAATTTTGGCTGTAAAAGCTTTGAGATTAAAAATATTGCTGCATCTTTACTTGCGTTAGAGCTAATAACAACTAAGCAAGGAACTGTTACAAAATCGAAGCGAGCTAATATTTTATTAAAAGTACGAAAAGGTTATCCTGTCGGGTGCGTTGTTATTTTAACTAAAACTAAAATGTATCAATTTTTTTTTAAGCTTTCGACTGAGGTTTTTCCAACTTTGAAAGACTTTAAAGGTTTAAATGTTTCAAAAAAATTGAATAATAAAAGCTTTTCTTTTACATTAGTAGATTTGATTAATTTTAAGGAATTAGAAAAACAATTTTATTTGTTTACACATTTGCCTCCATTGAATTTAATCCTAGTAACAAATACTAAAACTCGAAAGGAATTAGTTTATTTATTAACTTCGTTTAAAATGCCTTTTATCTAGTTTTTAGACTTGTGCAATTGTAACTCAATTGGTAGAGTGTAACCTTGCCAAGGTTAAAGCTAAGGGTTCGAATCCCTTCAGTTGCTTTTAAATGACATTTACAAAAATTAAGGATAGATGGTCGAGTGGTTTAAGGCGTTAGTTTTGAAAACTATTGTATCTTTCTGGATACCGTGGGTTCGAATCCCACTCTATCCTTTTCTATTTTGATCTAATGTTTTGGCTAAATAACATAATGGTAATGTGCGAGATTGCAAATCTTAAAATACTGGTTCAAATCCGGTTTTAGCCTGTTAATTTATTCTTAATGTTATTTACTATAATTATAATTTTGTTAAAAATTCTTAGTATTACTATCCCATTATTACTAGCTGTTGCTTATTTTACAGTAGCAGAAAGAAAGATTATGGGAGCTGTTCAAAGACGACGAGGGCCAAACGTAATAGGATTTATTGGATTACTTCAAGCTTTAGCAGATGGATTAAAGTTATTTGTAAAAGAAACTACTTTCCCAAGTAATTCAAATCTTGCAGTTTTCTTATTAGCCCCTGTTCTTTCTTTTTTATTAAGTGTAATAGGTTGGGCTGTAATTCCATTTTCGCACACTGCTGTTTTGGCTGATGTTAACCTTGGTATTTTATATATCTTTGCTATTTCGTCTTTAAACGTATATGGTTTAGTTTTAGCTGGTTGGGCGAGTAACTCCAAATATGCTTTTTTAGGTGCGTTACGTTCTGCAGCACAAATGATTTCTTATGAAATATCTATTGGTTTTATCGTTTTAAGTATCGCGGTTTGTGTTGGGTCACTTAATCTTAGTAAAATTGTATTAGCTCAAAAAGAAATTTTGTTACTTGTTCCATTGTTCCCGTTATTTGTTATGTTTTATATTTCTATGTTAGCAGAAACAAATAGACATCCGTTTGATTTACCTGAGGCCGAAGCCGAGCTGGTATCTGGCTATAATGTCGAGTATTCAGCGATGACTTTCGCTTTATTCTTTTTAGCAGAATACTCAAATATGTTACTTATGAGTGCCTTATCTGCAATCCTTTTTTTTGGGGGTTGGCTTCCACCGTTAAATATTTTCCCGCTAACTTTAGTACCAGGCGGTTTTTGGTTTTCACTTAAAGTAGCGATCGGTGCAGTATTTTTCATTCTTACCCGAGCGACTTTACCGCGGTATCGATACGATCAATTAATGCATTTAGGATGGAAGTGCTTTTTGCCTTTTGCAATCGGTTATTTAATGCTTACTATTGGTATTCTTATCAGCTTTAATTGGTTACCTAATTAAAGTTTTAGATATTTTAAGAATACTAATAACTCGTACAATAGTATTAAGCTAGAGCTCATCATAATTTGGCTAGCCACATCAGGCGGCGTAGTTAACGTCGAAAATATTACAAATATAAAATAAAAAAGTTTTCTAAACGTCTTTATTGTGCCAATGTTGTCACTTAAATGGTTTAATATTAAAGTTAATAAAGTAAAAATTTGGCAATTTGCTAAGCATATGTAGTATAAATTGGTAAAGTAATTTAGGTACTCAATGATTCGAGCTTCAAAGAAAAATGATATGGGTTGTAAACTCTCATTAGTTCCTTGGAAGCTTAAAAAAAATGACCAGCTAAAAGGTACTACAAATTCTTTTAATAAGATAACCGCGCATAGCCATGCAATTATAAAAATTTTAAAAGCTGATTGTAACCGAATATACTCTGAATAATATAATCCTAGTGTTAAAAACATTAAACTATGATAAAATAACATTAATATAGTAATTTGGTTTGCAATAAAAAAAATTAGCTGTAAATAAACGTAAAAGACTTCTCCCACATCTGTGAAAATAAAGTATGGCAAGCTATTTAGTTCATTGTAGTATTTGTTCGAGTTGATAAACACAAATAAAAGAGGTTCTTTAAAAAAATAGCATACTGTTAAAAGTGACAGCCAAGTAAGAAGTAATAATAAGGTTCTATTTTTTATTTCTAAATAATATTTATAATATGAACTCATTTAATGCTATGAATATGTGTCTGTTTAGTTTTCATTAAATCAAGGAGAATAGCTCAGTTGGCAGAGCAGCGGTTTCCAAAACCGAAGGACAGGGGTTCAAGTCCCTTTTTTCCTGTTTTTATCATTTATAAAATTATGGATTTGCTTTATGTATTTTAACACTTTTTTCTTTAAATTGTCTAAATCACCAAAAAGCAAAAAACTTATTATTAATAGGATCAAAATTTGTCCGAAACCAATTCTCATTAAATGATGTTTTTAATTTGTAGGCCTATAGTTCAGTTGGTAGAACGTGCTGCTCATGACGGCTTTGTCGTAGGTTCAAATCCTGCTGGGCCTATTTTAAAATAGTTAAACTATTGTTCTAAAATGGATTTTAATACAAAAAGTTACCAAAGCATTAAATTAAAGAAATTTTTTAAAACTAATGACTTTTTTTTCTTGTTCCATTCCGCAAAATTAGATTTAAATCAATGGACTCAAACAGAGCAAAACTTAAAAAAATTAAAATTAAAATATTTAAAATTATTAAATGGTACTACCCTAAAGTTGTTTAAGGATTCAATATATAAAAATTTAAGCTCAGTTATCTGTGGTTTTGTTTTGTTTCTTAATTCAAACTTCAAGACAGCTGAGTTGCAACTTAAATCTGTTAAAAAAGACTTAAAACTATCATTTGAGTTAATTTCAGTTAAATTGAATAATAAAATATATTCTACTTCACAAATAAAAGGATTAAACACCTTTTCTTACAAGAAAAACGTTTTTAATTTATATAACTCGTTTGATCGACATTTAAAAACAAGTTATCTGTTAACAAAAAAAGTAATTTCGAAATAATGTGATTTGAACACATGACTTCCTGTTCCCAAAACAGGCGCGCTACCAACTGCGCCATATTTCGAATAATGCTGATTTAATTGTTAAGAAGGAGAAAGTAGGATTCGAACCTACGATGAGAAAACTCAATAGATTTACAGTCTACCGCTTTAAACCGCTCAGCCATTTCTCCTTAATTTATATAACTATTTAAACTTCTTTGTATATTTTTTTCGGCGCAACTTCTTTTTTCGACACCCATTATAAGGTGTTTGATCAAATATTTTAATGATTTTTATGTACAAGTTTCGTTTTAATTTACGAACAATTAAACTTTTATAAAAATTTACATTCTTTAAGTGCAATGCAATCGGCTTAGAACCCAAAAAAGTAGCTTTTTTCAATAATAAGGAAATTAACTTAGAAAGAGCAATTCTTCTTTTTCGTTTTTGCTTTCCTGTTAATTCAACAGAGCCTGCTGAATAGAAAAACTTTAAGTTTCCTTGAATGTCAGAAACATGAATTGTTGTATTCGCTTTTAAAAACGAGATATTAATTATGTACATAACCATAAAATCTTGCGGATTAGTTTTCTTTCTTTTATTATTGTGAATAATAAATTTATTCACTCCTAAATTTTTGTACTCGTTTGCTTTTAATTTTTTTAAATAAGCAACTTGGCTTAATACATTTTTTACATAGAATTTTTCTTTTTGAAGTAACGAAGTTTCTAATTTTAGCTTGTTTGCTAAATTATCGAATAATGTGCTTGATAAATTCACAGATAATAAAAAGACGTATTTATTTTATAAATGATATTACAAAAAGTAAAACCAACAACTGCTTCTCGGAGACAGTTAATTAAATTGAATCAAAGTAATTTAAATATTAATAAAAAACCTTTACTAAAAAACAAAATTGTTGGAAAAAAAAATTCCAGTGGTCGAAATAATTCGGGTAAAATAACAGTCTTCCATAAGGGAGGCGGGGTAAAAAAAAAATATCGAAAAGTTGATTTCAATAGAAAATTTAATTCAACTAGTATTGTTTGCAGTATTGAACATGATCCTAATAGAAACGCTTATATTGCTTCTACTTTTGACTTTATTAATAAGAAGTTTGATTACATCCTTGCTCCTCAAGGTTTACGTATAGGAGACATTGTTAAATCAGGATTAGAAACCGAACCAAGTTTAGGGAGCTCATTACCTATTGCGAACATTCCGATAGGAACTCCAATATATAACGTTTCACCAAAGGTCTCTAGCCCTTCTCAAATTTCTAGATCAGCAGGAACATTTTCAATAGTTAAAGAAAAAACTGAAAAATACGCTGTTATTGAGTTAAGTTCAGGCGAACAAAGATATGTTTCGGCAAAATGTTTTGCGTCTGTCGGCGAAGTTTCAAAAGAATTGTATTTCTTAACTAGATTAGGCAAAGCTGGTCAAGCTCGTTGGGTGAATAAACGTCCTACTGTCAGAGGTGTTGCTATGAACCCAATAGATCATCCACATGGAGGTGGTGAAGGGAAAAAGTCAGGCAAATCTCGAACACCATGGGGAAAGCCTAATCAAAGAGGAAAAACCAGTAAATCGACAAACAAGCTTATTATAAAACGATAATAACTTATGAAAAGGTCAAAATGGAAAGGTCCATTTATAAAAAAACTAGATTTTAATAAAAGACTACCATTGTTATCTCGAAATTATGAAATTACATCTCAAATTGTAGGTTTAACTTGCAATGTTCATTCAGGCTGTACCCTTGTAAAGCTTAATATTACGGATGAGATGATCGGTCATAAAGTAGGAGAATTTGTTCCGACACGAGAAAGGTTTGTTTTTAAGAAAAAAAAGAAAAAAAAATAACAATAAATGGGTCAAAAGCTTAATCCAACTATATTCAGACTTGGTGTCACTAAAACTTGGAAAACAGAATTTTTTGAAAAAAAAAATCGTGAATTACCTTTATATATTTTTAAAGACTTAGAAATAAAAGATTACATCGAACGTATTTTAGAAATACATGGAATTCTTTTGCATGATTACAAACAACATTATAATAACTCAACGTTGAATTTATATATTTCTTATTTTGTGTCGCCTGATTTTGTTTTTGAAAGAAAGAAAATGACTAAAACGATTTTAGTTAAAGGTGGTTTAGGCGAAAAGAATTTTGCCAAAAAAGCCATAAATAAAAATCAGCCGGGTCAATCTACCCCGACTTTTCAAAGAACATTAAATTCTTCAGCGCAGCATTCACATCGACTTTATAAATTAAGACCATATTTAAAGTCAAATCCACAAGCTCAAGTTTATTCAAAAGCTTCTTTTATGGAAATACAAAATAACAAATATTTAGAGAGATCCTTTCATAAATCAAATATGGAAGTGAATGGCGTTTTTGAGCAAGTTTTTACTGTGCTTAATTTATTCTTAGGTAGTCAATTAAATCTTGTTATAAATTTTTGTTGTATTAATAAAAATACACAATTTATGAAGTCTGCGCAAAAAAAGACATTTATCTCCTTTCAAAAGTTTAAAAATACTCTTTTTTTTAAAGAAGGAATTGAACTTTTGTTTAATGTAGTTTATAACAAGAATTCAGCTAGTTTATTAGCTAAATTTATTGCTTTTCAGCTAAGAAAAGTTAAACGCCATAAATTTCTTTTATCATTTCTGAAGCAAACATTGAGTGTTTTAATTGCCTCTAGTTTGTCAAAAGTTAAAGGTATTAAAATTATTGTCAAAGGCCGTTTAAATGGAGTACCGAGAGCGAAACACAAAATTATAACAATTGGTGATGTTCCTGTACAAACTATTTCTGCAAACTTAGACTTTTCGCAAACTACAACACATAACTCAAATGGAAGTTACGGTATAAAAGTTTGGGTTGTTGAAAAGTAAGCCCAAAATTAAAAATTAAAAATGTTTTTACAGCCAAGAAAGACAAAATATAAAAAAACTAGAAAAGGAAGGTTAAAAAAACTTGAATTTAAAGCTAATAGTATTAGGTTTGGCGAATTTGGTTTAAAAGCTCAAGTAGCCGGTGTTGTTAGCGCTAGGCAAATAGAAGCTGCTAGACGGACCATTGCCCGAAAAATAAAACGTAAAGGTAAAATTTGGATTTGTATATTCCCAGACTTGCCTATTACAGCGAAGCCTACAGAATCTAGAATGGGAAAAGGGAAAGGGGCTGTTTCTCATTGGGTTGCAAGAGTTAGAGGAGGCACGACTTTATTTGAAGTTTGTGGCATTCCAAAGCACATTGCAACTGAGGCTCTAAAAGCAGGCAGTAAGAAATTGCCAATTAAAACAAAAATCTTTGACTAAAAAGATATTTCAATTGTAGATGAAGTTCTTGAAAAAACTAAGCTGCTTTGGACTTTCGAAATAGCATAAGTTAAATTTTAATGACTTATGTTATTACAAGCAGCTAAATATGTTGGAGCAGGTGCAGCAGCAATTGGGTTAGCAGGAGCTGGAGCAGGTATTGGTATCGTTTTCGGTGCTTTAATTCTAGGTATTTCTAGAAATCCTTCTCTGAAAGACGAAATGTTCAGAATGGCTATTTTAGGTTTTGCATTAACCGAGGCTATTGCATTATTCGTACTTATGATTGTTTTCTTATTACTTTTCGCAGTATAAGAACAAACAATCATTTGAGTATATAGCTCAGTTGGTAGAGCATTGGACTTTTAATCCACAGGTCCTGGGTTCAAACCCCAGTGTACTCAAATATGGCTGGAATTGAATTAAATTTTTATTTATTAGGTACTGCAATAGTACTTTTTCATATTGGAATGCTTGGTTTGATTTTAAACCGAGGAAATATTTTAAAAACAATTATGTCTCTTGAAATTTTATTGTTATCTGTAAATCTTAGTTTCATTACATTTTCTTTATACTTAGATGACGTGGTTGGTTATATTTTTGTATTTTTCATCTTAGTTTTATCAGCAACAGAATCCTCTGTTGGTTTAGCTATCTTGTCAGTTTTTTATGAACAAAGAGATGATATTGCTTTAGATCCGATTAAAATACAAAATCAAAATTTAAAAACTTAAAATCGAAAAAGATGGGACTTGAACCCACAGTCTCCGACGTGACAGGTCGGCGCTTTAACCAATTAAGCTACATTTCCTATCGTTTAAAAATAAAAATGTCAAAAACAAATTTAACAACATTAAACAAAGTATCTTTACTTGCTTATTTAATTAATTTAGGTATTTCTGTTCCTCACTATTGTTATCATAATAACTTATCTATTGCAGGAAACTGCCGGATGTGTATAGTAGAAATGGGTAAAATGAACAAGCCCATTGTTGCATGTGCAGTTAGTGCTGGAACAAGTTTATTTAATCACGAAATTTATCATAACAGTGGTTTAGTAAAAAAAGCTAGAGAAAATGTAATGGAATTTTTACTATTAAACCACCCATTAGATTGCCCTATTTGTGACCAAGGAGGTGAATGTGATCTTCAAGACCAGTCGCTGTTTTTTGGTTTTACGAAAAGACGATTCTACAAATTTAAGCGAGTTGTTTCCGATAAAAATTTAGGTCCTATTGTACGAACTGTTATGACCCGATGTATTCATTGTACAAGATGTGTACGGTTCAGTGCAGAAATTGCAGGTGTAGAAGAACTAGGAGTTTTTGGTCGTGGGAATGCTAGTGAAATTGGTACATATGTGAATAAAGTTCTATTATCGGAACTATCTGGAAATGTTATTGATTTATGCCCTGTTGGAACTTTCACAACTAAAAACTATTGCAATTAGTTTTGCAATTTAAAGTTAAGTTTAACTGTAAATGAATTTATTCATTAGTTGGCTTAGCTTTGTAATTTTGGTATGTACATTTTCAAAATTCACAAAGTTCCACTACTTTTTATATAGCATTTTTATGTTATGTTTTAGTTACTTTTGTAATTTAATTACTTCTACAAAAATTTCGCTACGAACAATTGCATTTACTCTCACTATTCCAAGTGTTATTTATTGGTATGTGGCGTTTATTTATAATGATTTTTTATCATTAGTTCCTATGAGGTACGAAGTATTTATAAGTCTATTTTTAGTTTACTTATATCTTCTAATTTACATAGTTTCAAAAGCACCCACAACAAACAGGCGGTTGTTGGTAAAAAAATGAATTACAGACAAAATGCGAAACCAGGTCTATATTAATTTACCAGCTAGATTTTCTCATTCCACTAATATATCCTGATTTTACTAGTTTTAAAAACACTGTTCGTGAAAAACTTGTAAACTTGTTGAAAGTTTTCTTGTTTATGGTTCGAATACATCGGTTAGAAATTAGTGTTTTAGAACTTTTTTTTTGCATAATGGAAAGCTTGTAAAGAGCGTTCCACCTAGTAGTTCGCAAAAAATTAGAATTTGTGGAAATTTGTTTTAAGATAAAATGTTCTAATTCTAATTTTTTAACAGTTTTTCGATTTTCTTGATCTTTAGCAAATAACTTTTTCATAGGTTCTAATTTAATTCTAAAGTCTCCCAAGGAGAAGTAAATTTAAAAGCTCGATACTCTTGACTTAATTCAACACGTTCGTTTGTTACCCGTTTACGTGTATAATCGTAACTAGACTCAACAAAACCACTTAATGGGAAGTCTTTTCTTAAAGGATATCCTTCAAAACCGTAGTCAGTTAATAATCTAGTTAAATTTACATGGTTTGTGAAAAAGATTCCGTACATATCCCATGTTTCCGATTCATACCACCCAGCAGCGGGGAACACACTACAACAAGATTCAATAGGCATTAACTCATTTGTTAATACTTTTACTCGTACTCTAATATTGTACCGAACACTTAATAACTCATAAACAACTTTGAATCGATATTTATGAGAAGGGTAATCTACGCCAGAAATGCAGGTAAGAATTTTAAATTGGTATTTTACATGATTTTTAAAAAAGACAAGCACTGGTATTAAATGATTTCTTTTCACAACAAAACTAATTTCGTTTTGATGAATTTGGATTTTTAAGATAGGCAATACTTTAGTAATAACCTTTAAATTTTCAGTAATAAATAAATTGTTCATATAAGTTTTAAAAACGTCTAAATTTTCTTGCAGATTTTGCGTTAGTGTGGGTTCGTTGACCTCTAACAGGTAATCCTCGAACTCTTCGCAAACCTTTATACGATTTTACAGAAACTAACTTTTTTAGCGTTAAAGATTTTAATTTTTTTAATTCGTTATTTAAAGTTAAATTTAATGAATCAATAAGTTGAAGCATATCAACAACCTGTTCTTGAGTTAAATCTTTTATCTTTAAATTGACAGAAAAACCTAATTTTTTACATATGATAAATGCAGTATTTTGACCTATACCATAAATTTTGGTTAAAGCAAAATAAACTGATTTATGTTCAGGCAATTTTGTTTCTAGAAAGTAAAGCATTCAATTAAAAGTACATATTTTCAACAAGATTGTTCACACTCATATGAATTGAACTTAAATATGCATCAGGAGTTAGTCCAAAAATTAGTGTATAACAAATTAAAGGAAAAAAAATAAAGAATTCACGCTTGTTGATATCCAATGTTTGTTTTAGATATTGACTTTTTAAGTTCCCATAAGCAATTCTGTTAAATAGCCATAATGCATAACAACCGCCAAGAATCATACCAGTTGCCCCAAAAAAAGTAATACTAGAATTGACTTTAAAAGAACCTGCAAAAATTAAAAATTCTCCAATAAAGCCACTTGTTCCAGGGAAACCTATATTTGCCATTGTAAAGAATAAAAATATTGAGATATATAAAGGCATGGTGTGCACAAGTCCTCCGTAATACTTCACAAGCCGAGTTCTATAACGTTCATAAACAACTCCGATAATAACGAAAAGAGCACTTGCAACAAACCCGTGACTTAAACTTTGCAGTAATGCACCTTCAATACCTACGTTATTAAAGCTAAAAATTCCAAGCATCACAACATTCATATGAGCAACTGAAGTATACGCAATAATTCGTTTAAAGTCAGTTTGTCTAATAGCCGTTAACGAAGCATAAACAATACCGATCAAAGAAAATGTATAAACAAAAGGTGTAAAATAAAAAGAAGCTTGTGGGAACAGGGGTAAAGAAAATCGGATAAAACCGTAAGTTCCTAATTTTAATAACACCCCAGCTAAGATCACAGAACCTGCTGTAGGAGCTTCAACATGAGCTTCTGGTAACCATAGATGAACAGGCACCATAGGGACTTTTGCTGCAAATGCTAAAAAGAAAGTAAACCATAGAAGTTTTTGCTCCAAATCGGAAAAAACAAAAGTAAGTAATACTTCATAATCGGTAGTACCTACTTGATTATAAATATATAAAATAGATAATAGCATAACAACTGAACCGAGTAGGGTATATAAAAAGAAATAATAAGAAGCTAAGATTTTTCGCTCCCTAGAACCCCAAATACCTATCACTAAGAACATAGGAATCAAAATGCTTTCGAAAAAGATGTAAAATAGTAAAACATCCAGCACACAGAAAACACCGATTAAAAAAAACTCTATCATTAAAAAGGCAATCAAGTAACCTTTTAAATTTGAGTGAATACTATTCCAGCTAATTAAAATACATAGAGGAATCAATAACGTTGTTAATAAAAGAAAGAATAGTGAAATTCCATCAATACCTAACGTTACATTTAAATTTAATACAGGAATCCATAAAAGTTTGGTTACGAACTGGAAAGTCCCAACTGATTTTTTAAATCCTCCCCAAATTACTAAAAAAATAAGAAAAGGAAGTGCTGAGAAGTTTAATGCAATGACTTTTAAAAGTTTTTGTTGTTCAGGGCTAATAAAAATTAATAATAAAATTCCTATTAACGGAATAAAAGATGTATAAAATAAAATATCTTGAAAATAAAATACAGAGGCTAAATTCATATACTTTTCAGGGAGTTTGAACCCTGGAGAAGCAGTTTTATTATATAAGATTGTAATACTCTAATAAAAGATTTTATTTCAGGTAAAATGAAATATATAGGAAAACTATGATTTACTTTAGTTTTCTGCTATGAACAAAGTTGGAGTAAAAGGATTCGAACCTTTGAATGATCGTACCAAAAACGATCGCCTTGCCACTTGGCTATACTCCAATAAAAAAAGTGTTACCTTAAATATTTTTTTTTGAAATAGGATGACTGCTTTGAATCAATTGAAGTTTGACCTTTTTTTTGATTAAAACTGAAATTTCGATCGTCTTGTTTTTGATAAACAACTAATTTATTTGTTATAGAGGTTTCTCCTACAGTTGAAAAAAAGTAACTTCCATCTGAAGAAACGGTTATGATTTTAAAAGTCTTCATGTTCTCAAAAATTTTTATCGGTCAACTTCACCAAATACAATATCCTGAGTTCCGATAATAGTTACAACATCAGCAATCATATGACCTTGTGACATCATATCTAACCCTTGTAAATGGGCAAATCCAGGCGCTTTAATTTTACATCGATAAGGTTTGTTTGAATCATTTGAAACTAAGTAGACCCCGAACTCACCTTTTGGCGCTTCAGTTCCTGTATAAGTTTCATTTGCAGGAATTGTAATCCCACTTGTGTAGAACTTAAAATGATGAATCAAAGCTTCCATAGATTGTTTAATATCAAATCGCGACGGAGGAGTAATTTTATTATCCGATGTTTTGATTGGACCAAACGGAATATTATCCAAACATTGTTCGATAATCCGAAGAGATTGTTTCATTTCAAAAACTCGAATTAAGTATCTATCATAACAATCACCATTCGTACCTGCTAAGATATCAAATTCTAACTCGTCGTAGACTTCGTAAGGTTGGCTTTTTCTTAAATCCCACTCTAAACCAGATCCCCGCAGCATAACACCACTAAAACCCCAATCTTGAGCTTGCTCTAATGAGACAACACCAATGTCAACTAACCGTTGCTTCCAAATTCTGTTTTCATTTAACATCTCTTCTATTTCAAGTAATCGAAGTTTAAATTGCTCTTTAAAAATGAAAATATCAGTTAATAGACCTTTAGGCAGATCAGTATGAACTCCTCCAGGTCTAAAATATGCTGCATGCATTCGAGCCCCAGATACTCTTTCATAAAATTCCATTAATTTTTCTCGCTCTTCAAATCCCCATAACATTGGAGTCATAGCACCAACATCCATTGCATGGCATCCTACGGCTAACAAATGATTCAAAATACGAGTAATTTCAGCAAATAAAACTCTAATATATTGAGCTCTTTTGGGTACTTTACAATGTACTAATTTTTCAATAGCTAAACAGTAAGTGTGCTCCTGACATAGCATTGAAACATAATCTAATCGATCAAAATAAGGTAACGCTTGTAAATAACTTTTGTATTCAATTAATTTTTCAGTGCCTCTATGAAGAAGACCAATATGCGGTTCTGCTCGTTCAACAACTTCTCCTGTTAACTCTAAAACGAGTCGTAACACACCATGTGCTGCTGGGTGTTGAGGTCCAAAATTTACAGTAAAGTTTTTAATTTCTTTAACTAATTTCTTTTTTAACGCCATAATAAATGTATATTAAGCCTAAGTAGATTTGAACTACTGACTTTACGCTTATCAGGCGTACACTCTAACCAACTGAGTTATAGGCTTTTAATTTTGCTATTAAAATAATTTAGAAACAACAAAATAATGATACTGAATTGATGGAACAACTAAAAGCGCAATAGGCATAAATCCATGATTCACACCACAAATTTCGCTACATTGACCAAAAAACATACCAATTCGTTTTAAAAACACATTTACTTGATTTAATCGACCAGGGCAAGCATCAACTTTAACTCCAAAAGATGGGATAGCCCAACTGTGTAAAACATCCACAGAAGTCACTAGTAATCGTAAATGAGTGTTAGATGGTAATAATACACGCTTATTTGTTTCTAATAATCTGAAAAATCCTAAATAGTTTTTTTGAGAGATACTTTCTTCAGTTAACAAATAACAAGTATATTTTAAAGTTTTATCAGAATCCATACAAGTTGCCATAGTATCAAAATCTGAAATTTCATAACTCCAATACCATTGATGACCTATAATTTTAACTGAAATCTCAGGTGTTGAAATTTCATCCATAGAATACAATAAGGTAAAAGATGGTGAAGCCAAATTTAATAATGTTAGTGCTGGTAAAGAAGTCCAAACAATTTCTAACGCATTTGAATGAAAAAAGCTTTGGCTTTTTTGTGTATTAAATTCGTCGTAATTAGAAATTGTTGCAAACAGAAGCCAACCTACTAACACTACAATCATGATTATAACAAATAATAAATGCTTGTTAAACGCTAGCAATCCTTCCATAGTAGTTGTAGATGGATCTTGTAGTCTTAATTGAGCGAATTCAGGAGCATCGCAAAGGAAGAAGATTTTTTCTATTCTCATTTATATGAATTAATATAAGTTATTCTTTAGAACTTAAAATAAAGAAAAAGGTAACAAAGATCAAGATTAGTCCTCTATAATCTATATTATAACTAATTACTAACCAACAATGTCTTAATGATAAAATCACGGCAATTGTAGTTAATATCATTAGAGTATAATGATACAATGAACCGGTTTGTGCTTTATGCAATTTATGAGCAACATTTAAAGCGACAGTAGATAAACCTGTTGGACCAATTATCTCAAAAGTACCTCTATCAATGGCTTTATAACTCATGGTATAACCAAACTTAAAGAAAAACTGGCCAAACAATTCATTATAAATCTTATCAAAGAACCATTTTTTATTTAAAAAACTATAAACTTTTCGACCCAGATAAGAGGTTTTAATATAAAATAAAATTGAACTTTGAAAGTTATATAGGAAAAATGATGACCCAGCTCCAAGCAAACTTAAAGTTACAGGCAAAATTTTATAAAAAAACTCGACAAATTCAGCATCAAAAACGTGAAGTGTTTTGGGATTGTTATAAATAGCTGTGCCAAAAAAATCACTTCCAACACCGACAATCATATCTTTAGTACAAAACCCTACAAAAATACTTGGGATAGCTAAAAAACATAACGCAATAAAAATATAACTAAATGTTTCTTTTGCATAACCAATTACTGGCTTGTAACCGTTTGGTTTTACTAGAAAAGTTAAACATACTAATCTTGTTGAATAAAAAGCAGTTAGGAATGCACCAAATGTTCCTAAATAATAACTAAAATGACTAGATGGTGAAAATCTTCCATAAGCTAACTCTAAAATTAAATCCTTTGAATAAAATCCGGCTAGGAATGGAAATCCAATTAACGCTAGAGAACCAATTGTCATTACTGAATAAGTAAATGGAACTAAATTTTTCAACCCACCCATTTTTCGCATATCTTGTTCATCGTTTACTGCGTGTATAATAGCACCGGCACCAAGAAAAAGAAGAGCTTTAAAAAAGGCATGATTTGCAAGATGAAATATTCCCACTGAATAATCAGATAAACCACATGAAAAAACCATGTATCCTAACTGACTACAAGTAGAGTAGGCAATTACTCGTTTTAAATCATTTTGTAATAATCCCACACTTGATGCAAAAAAGGCAGTAGCTGCTCCAAGTAGTGTAACAACTTGTAAGCTTTTTGGAGCATACTCAAATATAAACGAGCATCTCGCAATTAAAAAGACACCCGCAGTAACCATTGTAGCAGCATGAATTAATGCTGATACAGGTGTTGGGCCCTCCATGGCATCTGGAAGCCATGTATGCAGACCAAGCTGAGCAGACTTCCCAACGGCACCAAAAAACAAAAAAATACAAATAAGAGATAAAATATTGAAGTCCATATTCAAAAAATTAACAGTTTGTGTCTTAAAAAAAGGAGTCAGAGCTGCAACAGTAGCGTAATCCACTGCTTTAAAATTAACAAACATGGTTAATATAGCAATGATCAGACAAAAATCCCCAATTCGATTAATAATCATTGCTTTAATAGCTGCTTTATTTGCTTGGACTCGAGTAAACCAGAAGTTAATTAGTAAATATGAAGCTAAACCAACGCCTTCCCAACCTAAGAACATCTGAATAAAATTATCAGCAGTCACTAAAATTAACATGAAAAATGTAAACAGTGATAAATATGACATAAATCTTGGTAAGTGTGGATCGTGTGACATATACTCTATTGAATATAAATGTACTAACGAGGATACAAATGTAACAACAATACACATTACAACTGTCAAGCTATCAAACAAAAATCCCCAATTTATTAGAAGTACTTCAGAACTGACCCAAGTAGCTAAACGTATATATACTGGGCTTCCCATCAAACCAACTTCATAAAATGCAAAAAGAGATAAAAAAAATGAAATAATTAAGCAACTTGTAGTAATAATAGCTGCTCCTTTAGGGCCTATATGTCTACCGAATAATCCAGTAATAGCAAAACCAATTAATGATAAAAAGACTAATGGAATATACATTTTCGCGTGAAGGTTCTACCCTTCTTTTTTAACATCTTAAGGGAGTCGAACCCCTGACCGTCAGCTTAGAAGGCTGTTGCTCTATCCAACTGAGCTAAAGATGCGCAAAATACTAGGAGAGCTATAAATAGAAAGCTTTTTTTAAACAAATTTCCCCATACAAGTCAAATAACTGCATGTATCTTTTTGATAAGACTAAATAAGACTTATCCTCTTTTAAGGTTACTACAAAATTAAACTGTTGTGAATTAAGTTTCAATCTTTTTTCATTAATATCTTGCTGATCTGTTATTTTTTTAAGTATAATGTTATCGGGGCTTACGATTTGCAACACGTGTTTGTGTGTTTTATTTTTACAAAAAAAACTTTTAACTTCAAAATTAATTCCAGGAAAACTTAAGTTTTGTAGCTTCTTTAAAAATAAAAAAAAAGTTAGAGGCTTGAAAGAACGAACCAGTAAATGTCGTGAATAATATCGATACTCAAATTGTTCTTGAGCAGTTTTATTTACATGAGGCGATTTTAAAACTGTAACAAATTTTCGTTTTTGCGATTTTGGAAAAGATTTTAGAACGATTGGAAAAGATTTTAATTTAGTAAAAAAATGTAAAAATTTTTTTAGAATTCTTTGGTCTTTGCAAGAAATTTTTAAATAAAAAAACATTATTATTTTTTAATACTGAGAAAATCAGAAGAAGTGGGATTCGAACCCACGATATAGGTATGCCTATATAAAGATTTAGCAGATCTTCGCTTTAAACCACTCAGCCATTCTTCTAAATGATTAGTTTGCTAACAAAATTGCTTTGTAAAACACAAGATAAATCAATGTTGGATCAAGGCAAAGAATAATTAGTGATAAAGCCAAAATTGCAATTAAAAGAGCTTTTTGAGTTGTGATAGGAACATATAATCTTCCTACTGATGTATTCTCAAAATATAAAACTTTAATTAATCGGATGTAGTAAAATGTTGAGATTACACTAAGAACGATACTCACAACTGACACTAAATAGGCAGAAGAATTAATAACTGCTGAGAAAACTCCTACTTTAATTAAAAAACCTACTAAAGGAGGAATTCCGGCAAGTGAAAAAAATGTCATTGCTAAGATAAACGCTAACATTGGATTTGATTCTCTTAATAGTACTAAATCACCTAACTCTTTATTATTTTTATTATAGTAAACATCTCTTTTTTGAATCAAAAACAAATATACAGCCCAAACACTTAGTCCCGAAATCATATAGATTGCTAAATAATAAAACATCATTTGTACTCCTTCAACATTTCCAGTACTAAAAGCTAATAATAAATAACCAGTATGACTAACTGAACTATAAGCAAGTAAAGTTTTTAATTTTCGTTGTTCTAACCCACCAAGAGCACCGAAAAAGATACTCAAAACAGCTAAAGCGAAAAAATATATTTGAAAGTTATTGATGAAAGGTGGATAAAAACCTACATAGCAAAGTCTCATTAATAAAACAAATAAACTTATCTTTGGAACAACCGCAAAAAAGAAAGTAGTTGTATTTGGTGATCCCTCATAAACATCTAAAGACCAGTAATGGAAAGGTGCTACTGATAGTTTGATGAATAAGCTAACACAAATCAAAAAAAATCCAAGAGAAACTAAATCTAAATTTACCATAGACGAATCAATAGGTGCAAGCATAGAAGACTCTGACATTAAATAAAGCTCAGAAAGTTGCTTTAAAACTGAAACACTTTCTCCGAAATCAAAAGGGCTGGAATTTATCATTGATTTAACAAAATTCATATCATAGTAAAGAGAAAACAATCCACAATTAAATTCCTGGTTTATGATTAGATCTAATGCAAAAATACTGCTTGAAAAATCAATGATGAAATAACTAAAAATTGGATATACTAAAAAGTCTTCTCGCGAAATCATTTTTAAGTAATCGCTCGCAAGGATTTGTGACACTGCTGCTGAATTAGAATTTAAAAAACACCAGTCAATCAAATCATCCGATGTTGTTGAATAAAGCTGAGGTAATTCTATATAACAACTTTCTCCTATAAAAGCACTAGAGGAAAGAACTGTTGGTGTAAGAATCCCTTCCACAGTGCTTAAAGCTTGTAAACTCTCGAAACCCGCACTAGCTTGAGTTGATAGGGATAGTAGCGAAAAGAACATTCGAAGATCATCAAAAATTAAACTTCCCATACATCCATAAATTATTACAGATCCGAAAAGAAAAAAAGCTGACGATAAAGCTCCAATAATAAAATATTTTAAACCACTTTCAATAGAATAACTTGAATTTCGCTTAAAAGCAGACATAATGTAAAAAGCAATACTATGTAATTCAATAGACAGATAAGCTGTAATTAAATCATTTGCTGAACATAAAAGTAATAAACCTAAAATTGAAATGGTAATTAATACAACATATTCAAAATTATTTTGAATAGGCTCGTCTCTGAAAGAAATATTAATAATTGTTAGAAAAGCTGCAGATGTGATACAAATCATCACTTTTGTAGCGAAACTTAAATAATCATTAATAATAAAATTGTTGCTACTAAATGAATTCATTATTAATAGATCTTCATTTAATAAAAGAAACAATGAAAGAATAACAAATAAAGAACCTATATAATAAACTTGTTTATTTAAAATAACAAAACCGGCTCTACGTTGGTAAGCTGTACTAAGAGCATAAAATGTGAACTGAAGAATAGAACAGCTTAAAAAAAGCTCTGCCGAAAGAGACATTTCTTTTAAATGATATATTTGAAATAATTCTAGATTTATCATAATTTGTTAAGACTGGGATTTGAACCCAAAATTGAACCTAAAAAGATATATAATCTTTTTCTTAACTGTAAAATTAGAAATTTTTAATTAACTTTATAATTTACTAGTTTTGTTTCAATCATTCCAATTAAAGGAACTAAAATGATAAAGAATGCAAAATAATAAACTGACGCTACTTGACCTAACGCAATAAAAGGATCAGTAATAGGAGCTTGTCCAACCACCATTAATGTAATAAAATCAGCAATTAATAACCAGTAAAAAATTTTAAAGATTGGTCTGTAAGTAGTATTTCTTATGTAACCTGTATAAGTAAAAGGAATTAATAACATAACTAAAATCGCTCCTACCATCGCTACAATTCCAGCAGCTTTATGCGGAATAGACCGTAAAATTGCGTAGAAAGGTAAAAAATACCATTCAGGCACTAAGTGTTTTGGAGTTTCCATTGGATCCGCAGGAATACAGTTATCTGGGTGGTTTAATAAATTTGGAAAAAAGAACACAAAAACACCAAAAAATAGAACAAAACATGTGAATGCAAATAAATCTTTCGCAAAATAATATGGGTAAAAAGGTACATCATCTACGCCAGTGTCAGAACCGATAGGGCTAGTTGAACCATCTTTGTGTAATAAAGCCAGGTGGATAATGGTTAAACCAGCAATAATAAATGGTAGTAGGAAATGAACGCTATAGAACCGTCGTAAAGTTGGAGCATTTACAGTAAAACCTCCCCATAACCATTCTACAATAGTTTGTCCACCAAATGGAATAGCGGTAACCATGTTAGTAATTACAGTTGCTCCCCAAAAACTCATTTGACCCCATGGTAGAACATATCCTGTGAAAGCAGTTCCCATAATTAATAAAAATAAAATTACTCCAGAACACCAGAGTAATTGTCGAGGCTTCATATAAGAACCGTAATATAATCCTCTGAAAATGTGAGAATAAACAATAATAAAGAACATCGAAGCACCATTTGCATGTACATATCTAATAAACCAACCGTTTGGTACGTCTCTCATAATGTATTCTACACTTGAAAAAGCTAGGTCAATATTAGCGGTATAATGTGTACTTAATAAAATTCCTGAAAGAATTTGAATAACAAGACACATACCTGCTAAAGAACCAAAACTCCAAGCATAAGTTAACCCAATCGGTGTTGGATAATGAATTAAATGACAGTCAACAAAACCTAAAAGATAATTCTTATTCCATCGAAATTTGTTTAAAGATACATTTCTAGCTCGAGTTCGTGTTGCCAATGCAGTTTGTTTTACAATTTCATTTAGACCTAAGTCATTTTTGTTTAAAAGGTTAGTCACCATTTGTACTTAAAATTTTTTACATTAAAACTGTTGCAGATAAATTATGAGGCTCAAGATTTCCCCACCAATAAATATTGATAAATAGGAATAGCCACACAACGTCCACGAAATGCCAGTACCAAATTGCCGACTCAAAGCCGAAATGATGAGTTGTAGTTTGCTGGTTTAGAACAATTCTAACAAACGATACAAACAGAGCAATAGTACCAGCAAAAACATGAAATCCGTGAAATCCTGTCGCCATATAAAAACAAGAACCATAAATTCCATCACTAATATTGAAAGGAGCAGAAACGTATTCTAAACCTTGAAAATAAGTAAACAGAACTGCTAGTACTAAAGTATAAATTAACGAAATTACTACATGTCGTTTTGCACCTAAAATAATTGCATGATGAGCCCACGTTACAGTTGCTCCAGAACTTAATAAAATAAAGGTGTTGGTTAACGGTACCGTATAAGTATCCACAGCAATAATTGCATGAGGAGGCCAAACACCACCAATATTAAACACTGGTGCCAAACTTGAATGGAAAAACGCCCAGAAAAACGCAAAGAAAAACATCACTTCTGAAGCAATGAATAGAATCATACCAAGTCGTAATCCTCTTTGCACTGCAACAGTATGATGTTCCTCAAAAGTTGCCTCTCGTACAATGTCACGCCACCAAACATACATTACTAAAAGCACTAAAAAGAAACCATTTAAAAAAAGTCCCCAACCACCTAACATTTTTTGCATGTATAAAACACCACCACTTGTTAGGCATAGACCTCCAACAGATGCTAAAAGAGGCCAAGGGCTAGGATCTACTAGATGAAACTGATGAGCTGTATTTAAATATTTAAAATCAAGTTTATTTTTTATATTACTCATAATAAAGGTGCTATTAACTCCATTCAATAGCCCCAACACACCATGCATAAATGAAACCAATCCCTAGTTCTACTAAAAATTCGACCATTGACCAAAACCCTAATAAGTCCAACTGTGAAATTGAAACACACCAAGGCAATAAGAAAATAATTTCAATATCGAATAAAATAAATAGAATAGCAATAATGTAGAACCGAATATTAAACTGGTTTCGGGTATCTCCATAAGGATCAAAACCACATTCATAAGTAGAAAGTTTTTCTGTTTCTGGACTTTGAGTTACTAAGAAATACGATAAAACAACAATAACTAAAGCAAGAAAAATCGCAAAACATAAGTATATAAAAATTCCTAAGTATTCTTCTTTTATAGCAGAACTCTTTAATAAGTAAAACTGCCCTAAATAACTGTTAGAATTTACGAAACTTTTGAAAAAAAAATTAATATCCATTAATATTTAAAACTAAATAAGACTAAAAAAAGTTTGTATTACTTGATCTCATAATTTTCGAACAATTAATTAAAACTGAAGAATTGTAACTGAATGAATCTTTACCATTTGTATTAAAAAAATCATCCAACCAATTTTTCAGTTTTGTCTCAAAAACTTTAACTTTAGAAGATTTAAGCGAAGGAATTTTCGCTTTAATTATTGGTGAATTTTTTTTATTTAAGTAAAAACTTAAACTTGTTAAAGTTTGTACTGCATAAAACTGAAAATTCACATAATTTTTAAAGTTAAATAAATTTACGGAGTCGAAGCTTATTAATTTATTGTCTTTTTTGTTGTTGAAAAACATCAATGATTTACTATTAGCATAAATTCGTCTTGTAATTTGCCAGTTAGTTTTTGCATCTTTTTTAAAATGTAACAATTTTGTTGTTCTTTTAATTAATCCTTGAGTATTGATATAAGTTTCACTGTCTTCTAAGAATAAATTGCTTGGTAAATAAAAATAATTTTTAAACATTTTATTTTTTAGTCGCTCATAAACAACTCGATTAGAAGGTTTAGTGCTTTGATCCACAAAAATTGAATTATCAAATGAAGCTTGCGACGAAGTAATGTTTAGCAAATGTAGCTCAGTTAACTTTTTCATATTAGCTGTTGCGCTTAAAGAAACGTTGATATAATATAAGCCAAAAAAATTTCCTAAATCCTCTGAAGATAAAGGTAAAAATTTATTTAAGGATTGAATTCCCGCATTACTTATATTATGATTTAATATATTTAATCCGTTCCATGCTGTCTCTAAAACACTAGTGTATTTTAAAACCTCGGTAAAAACTCTACTATCAGTTCGTTTAAAAAGTTCTGTATTTGTGATAATTAAAGGAAATTCTGCGTTCTTAACATCTTGACACACCAAGTGTGTTCCTTCAGCCAATGATTTTACTAGTTGAAAATTCGACCCTAAATTATGTGTAGGAAAAGTTAAATCTAATATTGATCCAATATTAAACAATTTAAAATCACCTTTAAGGAAACGTTGTCGTAAACTTAAATTTAACACATATCCTTCATATCGCGGATTAGTATTCAATAAAATACCTAAAGTAGACATTTGAATTTTTGGCTTTTGAGTTAGAGACGATAATTGATAGTCAGATTCCAAATTATTTGAAGGTTTGTAACTTTCAACTTTTCGTAAGTCAATTAATGAACAATTCTGTTTTAACAAATATAACATATTCAAAGTTTCTAAACTTACATTTTCAAACGCAAAAATTAAAGATAATGCGTTTTGTTTTTGAAAGTTTAAATGGTCGATGAAGTATGTCAATTCTGAAATTTCTTGAAAAAATTTTTCCCAATCAGTTGGTTTTGATGATGAAGTTTCGAACATCCCGTCAAAAAAAAGCCGTCCTTTATCAGTTAACCATGGAGTGTTTACATCGTTAGGTTCTGCCAAAAAGATTTGATTTTCTCTGATCGACAGTCGTAAATTTACTCCAAAACTATCCGTAGGATCAATTCCTTCACCCTCAATAAATTCCCATTCTCTAAGCTCATCTGAAAATGATTTAAGTGTTAATGCTCCCATTTTATAACAATTTTTATAAGCGATAGCGGACTCGAACCACTAACTTTCTCGTTGTAAGCGAGACACTCTACCAATTGAGTTAATCACTTTTTATTGCTCATGATATATAAATATAGAGTATGTCCACTCAAACTAGCGTTTTAAATCACAAATTTTTATTAATTGTGAATTATTTCAATGAATAATTTTTCATTCTCTTTTATATAGTTCTCGTAAAGCCTATTTTGTTTACTTAAACTAAATAAATTAACAAAAAGTTGTACTCGATGCCCTAAACAATTAAATGAATGATATGTGGAGTCAAATGTTAAACCATACATTTTTTTAAGGTCTTTTGGATCTTTAATATGTATAGTAAACGAAATTGAAGCATCACCTTCAGAAGGAGAATCTCAGTCTTCGAAATAGTAGTTAACTAGATGTCCAAAAATGTTCTCAACAGGATTTTAACCTGCATCTCTACTCTAAAGTAGAATCTTAACCCTTAAACAACAAAAACAAAATATTTATTATTTTTTTACAAACGTTATTTTTAAACTACTAACGGAAGAGGGACTTGAACCCCCGACAGTTGGATTATGATTCCAACGTTCTAACCAACTGAACTATTCCGCCAATGAAATTAAATCTTTATAAAACATTCCTTCGCGCTAATTGACGAGATACTGATTGTTCTCGAACAATTCCTCGGTTAAACGCTGTTTTAACTGTTAAAAATGCCACAGCAATTACTGCTAAATATAAAATTAACCCAGCAATTAAGATTTGTAAGACATACTGAGTATAAAAAATTTGCCCAAAAACATAAACGTCTGGTAAAGCATCTAGACTATCATACCAGTTAAGATATAAATTATGTTCATGCGAACTAAGGTTTGTGCTTTTTGAAAATACTTTTGAAAACGCACCGTAAACTTCAATCAATACTGTAGCCCCAATTATAACGCCTACCGGAAAATAAAGTCGACTCATTTGAAGCTCTCGGTATTTAATATCTAGCATCATAACTACGAATAAAAATAAAATAGCGATGGCACCTAAATAAATAATCAAAAAGAAAAGTGCTAAGAACTCATTTTCAAATAAAAAAAGTAGCATAGAAGCCGAAAGAAAACTTGCTACTAAAAACAAAACTGAATGAAGAGGGTTTTTACTGATAATCACAAGTGAAGCGCTAATAAGTAAAATTGCGCACATTAAATATGTTAAAAAAATCATTTTATGTCAGAGGCAGGATTCGAACCTACAAACTTTAGGGCATGAGCCTAACATGCTAACCAATGCACTTCCCTGACAACCAACTAAAATACTTTCACATGATTCCCGAATATTTTCAGTATTTAAAAAAGTAATTAATCAAAACGCTTGAAAACTATTTTCAGGTTTAAATAATGAATAAAGGGATTGAACCTTTAAGCTACCTAGAATTTACTTAAAACTAGATAAAACTATCCAAATTACTTTCATTATGTTCCAGCTACACGTTCCCGTACAGCTACCTTGTTACGACTTCATCCAAATTATCAATCTCTCAATGGGCTTAATTAAAACCTTCAAGCGAAACTAGTTCTTTGCAAGTGACGGGCGGTGTGTACAAGGCCAAGTTACATGTTCACCGCGACGTGCTGATTCGCGATTACTAGTGATTCCAACTTCATGTAGACGAGTTGCAGTCTACAATTCGAACTGGGAAAATTTTTGTTGATTAACTCAAAATTTCTTTTTTGTTACTTTTTGTAATTTTCATTGTAGCACATGTGTAGCCCAATTCATCAGGGTCACATTGACTTGACTTCATTCTTACCTTTCTTCAACTTATCATTGACCGTACTTTAAAAGCAATTGAAAAATTTTATAAAATTAAAACTTTCAATACGTAAGAACTTTTTTAAAAGTAAGAGTTGCGCCCGTTTCAGGACTTAACCAAACATCTCACGACACGAGCTGACGACAGTCGTGCAACACCTGTAAAAAAACATTATACATATAAAACCATATTAATTTGTATTACTGTTTTACTATGTCAAGAATTGGTAAGATTTTGCGCGGATTATCGCATTAAACCACATGCTCCACCACTAGTGTTAGACCCCCGTCAATTCCTTTGAGTTCCAATCTTGCGATCGTACTCCTCAGGCGGAGTGCTTATTGCGTTAGCTTGAAAATCTAAGTAATATAATAGATTATATTACAATTAAATTACAGCACTCAGAATTTACGGCGTGGACTACCAGGGTCTCTAATCCTGTTTGCTACCCACGCTTTCGTCCCTCAACGTCAGTTTATACCAAAAAGTTGCCTTCGCTATTGGCATTCCTTTATATATCTACGGATTTCACCCCTGTCGTATAAAATTCTACTTTTCTGTATTAAACTCAAAGTAAAGCAGTATTCATTGCTAGTTTAAGATTAAGTCTTAAAATTTGACAAAGAACTTACTTTACAGTCTACGGACTCTTTACGCCCAGTCATGCCGGATAACGCTTGCCCTTCCCGTATTACCGCGGCTGCTGGCACGAGTATTAGCCAGGACTAAATTCAATTAAATAATGTCATTATCTTCTTTAATTAAAGGATCTTACAACTTAAATAAGCCGTCATCACCCAGTTAGTATTGCTGGATCAAACTTTCGTTCATTGTCCAATATTCCTCACTGCTGGCCGACGTGTCAGCCTGGACCTTATTTCAGTTCCAGTGTGGTTGATCATCCTCTAAGACCAACTAAAGATCGTAGGCTTGGTAAGCTTTTAACTTACCAACAACCTAATCTTATGCAGATTTATCTTTCAGCGGAAATAACCTTTGTAAAGTATTCAGTATTTAAATTTAATCAAGTAAATTTTTGTCCTGAACTGAAAGGTAAAGTTCTGCGAATACTCACCCGTTCGCTACGGAAAAAAAAATCTCCGTTCAACTTGCATGTGTTAAGCATACTACTAGCGTTCATCCTGAGCCAGGATCAAACTCATATAATTAAAATTATATATATTTATTTATTATAAAAACTATATAATTAATTTAAATTGAAATCTAAAATTTAAACTAAGAATTTTTTATTATCTTGTCCAAAAGTATAAAAAGTTTGTTAAAATTAATTTAGTACTTGTTAGCTAAAAATCTTACAATCCTTACACACCAAGCCTATCTATGTAATCATCTATTACATTTTAAAAAAAATTTGTATTGAGGTTAATTTCTCACTTAGATGCTTTCAGTGATTATTTATTATAAATGTAGCTACTCGACTATGCTGTTGGTACAACAATCGATTCACCATGGATTTACTTTTCCCGGTCCTCTCGTACTAAGGTTTACTCCTCTCAATTTTTTACACTTGCGGTAGATAGGGACCAAACTGTTTCACAACGTTCTAAACTCAGATCATGTACCGCCTTCATTGGCGAACAGCCAAACCCTTGGAACCACCTACAGCTCCAGGATGCGATAATCCAACATCGAGGTGCCAAACCACTCCGTCGATAGGGTCTCTAGAGAGTGATTAGCCTGTTATCCCCGGCGTACCTTTTATTCGTTGAGCGATGACCATTTCCACTCAGAATCATCGGATCACTATAACCGACTTTCGTCCCTGCTTGATTTGTCAATCTTACAGTCAGGCAAACATCTACTATTATGCTTTAGAACTGTTATAGTTCAGTTCAAGTTTACCTTTGCACGCCTCCGTTACTCTTTAGGAGGCGACCGCCCCAGTCAAACTACCCATTATACACTGTCTTAACTAATAAGCAATAAAAAATTTTTAGAGTGGTATTTCAAAAGCGTTTCACTTATTCGCTTGCGCGAAGAGCTTTAAAAAAACTTCCCACCTATTCTACACAAAAAAAAATTTATTACAATATATAACTGCAATTACAGTAGGCAAGTGATCTCTCGACTCACCCCTGATTCAAAACCGTGCGTGAAGGTTCCCCCTCACACGGCTCCTCTCTCCTAAGACTTTTGATCATGGCAATGACCATGAAGAGCTTGAAAGTTACCATAGTGATCTGCACCTCCGGAAGCCTTTGGCACTATGTGATCGATTTCGATTACATCACCAGGTAAAAATTTCAAACCACAGATGTTACATTTGTTGTCTTGATTACGAAGTATACGAAGGATCGACTTACTAAAAACACGATATCCTAACGGTCTACCTCGATCAGACCAATAAACAAGATCATTATCATAAATACTCTTATCGCCAGTAACTTTCGTATGCCTAACAATAGGAGTCTCCGCAAAATATTGAATACCAATAACTTCTTGTTTTTTACCAATATAACCAAACCGAAGTCGCGATTTTTCGTTTTTGACATCTTTGAAAAGATATCTATTACGAATCCACGTTTTAGAACGAGTGGGATGCTTACGTTTACCCCATCTCATTAACTGTATTATTAGTTTATAAACGCACACCATCGACACCTGCAGCTTTTTTATCACGGTTATCTTGAGTAACTTTACGTACAGCTAAAAGTTTAGCTTCCGGTAAATTTATCAAGATTTTCTGCAGTTTAATAACTTTAAACTTCTCACTTCGTCTTGAACAATCGTAAATCTTTTTTTGTATTCTCCAAATTCTAAGTTGGATTTTTCTCCAGTTGATGAAATTCCAGTCAACTTTACTTCTAATTTTCATTCCACTAACTTTAATCATGAATTAATTTAATTTGAACGGATGCAAATACAAAAAGAGATTACAAATGGGAAAGTGGGTACGTGGGCATATATTGTTCATTACAAACAACCATTCGCTTCTTACCCAATCTTACTCCCTAAGACCATACGGTTGGCTACCTGCTCTTTATAAAATAAAGTGAGATCTTAAGGGTTTCCTCGTTCCATACATACATTGTTTTGAGCTGAGAGGATCTGAACTTTACACCAGAGACGCTGCAGAAAACGAACTTGAGCCTTCACAAACTCAAGCCTTGGTCTCTACCCAATATTCAGGGCTTGGGGATCCTTAAAATAAGCAGAGAGTATTACTCCCCCAATTCGTGCTATTGATGCTTCAGACATTCAGTTTGCTAACGCTATCCACCAGTCACTCTTGCTAGAGATTCGTCATGCCTTTACTCTCTAAGACACTTCTTCCCGTTTACGCCAGCTTCAAACCTTGAGTTGCCAAACTCAACGCATGTGGCGTACGCTTTCACCTAGTTCTCAAAGGGGAAGGACTTTCACCTTCATGTATTGTATAGTTCATTGGGAAATTTTTTTTTTTTTTACTTTTACTCTTCTCATAAAGATCTTTTTCGATATTAGTTGCGGGTCGCCCATGACAATTAGTCTTAGTGCCTATACCTGAAATCCAAGTTTCACTATACGTAAGAGTTCGTTCTCTGTCCGTAGTATAATTAGACTTATGGAAAAAACTATTGCACTTATTTATAGTTTTAGCTAATGATCCTCACTGATGCATATCCGCTTGGCTTTTAATATTATTACCACCCGAAAAAGACTGAGAAGAAGAATTGTTTTTTTTATTATTAGAGTTTTTTTCAGTTGAACATTCGGTATTATCATTATCAAAAAATTTAGAAATAACACTAAAAATATTAATTATAGATGGAATATATATAGAAAAAACCAAGTTTAGCACTTAAAGCATCTAATATATCTACAGTTTGAAAGCATAAACTCTCAAAAAAAACAGTGTTATCTAATAAATAATTACTTCAGTGTTTTCAAATCCAATTAGAATCGTTATATTATACAAGGGTGTAGAAAAAGTTAACTACCAGATACTAAGTGTGAATCCCCAAATCTTAATAATAGATCTATATTTGTGAATATATAAAAAATATAAACTAAACATACATAGCCATAACATACTGAAAAGAGGAGAAAATGCTATTAGCAAAATCAATGATATACCACAAATTCCTACGAGAGGGTTAAAAATATTTTTGTTTTTTTTGATAAAGAAACTATATTATTTAATAAATTATTCATTGATATAAAAGTAAATATAAAAAAAAATCTACAATGTTATCAATCGACAAGCAATGTAGTACCTGTCTTCTCGATAAAACGAGTCGCACGTAAAGGTGCACGGGGTCTTTCCGTCTAGCCGCAAGAACTTCGCATCTTCACGAAGAATTCAATTTCACTGAGTTTATGTTGGAGACAGTGGGACAGTCGTTACGCCATTCATGCAGGACACCAATTAAATGCCAAGGAATTTCGCTACCTTAGGACCGTCAGAGTTACAGCCGCCGTTTACTGGGAGTTAGGGTTAAAGCCAAAAGACCTTTTCCTTTAATCTTGCAGCACTGGGCAGGCGTCAGTTTCAATACATCTTCTTACGAATTCGCAGAAACCTGTGTTTTTAATAAACAGTCGCTGTCCCCGATTCTGTGACAACTTTTCAAGGTTGCCCTTGAAAAGTCACTCCTTATTCCGAAGTTACGGAGTCATTTTGCCGAGTTCCTTCAACATAATTCTCTCAAGCGCCTTAGTTTACTAAACTTGTTCACCTGTGTCGGTTTAGGGTACGGTTATAAACATTAAAAGCTATTTCTAGAAAATACTATATAACCTTTATTTAAACCATCAAATAAAGATAATATTTATATTTTGTCACTTTTAAAAAAATAAAAAATAATTTTTACCTCATCAGAATAAAACTTTCGTTTCAAATCCTTAGAGACCGATTAACATTAAAATCCAAAACGGATTAGCCTTGTTTTGGAAACCTTGAACTTAAAGCGACAATGTTTCACACATTGTTTATCGTTACTCATACCAACATTTTCATTTCTGATATCTCCATTCTATATCACTATAGAACTTCTTAAACTTACAGAACGTTCTGCTACCATTTAGTCTTATAAATCTATAACTTCGGCAAATAATTTTAGCTCCATACATTTTCAATGCAAAAAAACTAAACCAATGAGCTGTTACGCTTTCTTTAAAGGATGGCTGCTTCTAAGCCTACCTTTCGGTTGTCCACATTTTTTTACAATTTTTTCACTTAATTATTTTTAAGAGCCTTAGTTAATAGTCTGGGCTGTTTCCCTCTTGACAATGAATCTTAGCACTCATAGTCTGTCTGTTTAAAGTCATTGCAATTAATATTCGAAGTTTCAATAAACTCAGTAAAGCGTTAAGCCCCCATTGTTTATCGAGAGCTCTACCCTTAATGAAGTTCTTTAAACGCTCTACTTAAATAGATTTCGCAGAAAACCAGCTATCTCTAAGTTTGATTGGCCTTTCACCCCTAATCACAAATCATCCCAGTATTTTTCCACATACACGGGTTCGGTCCTCCGAAAGGCGTTTCCGCCTAAACTTCAACCAGTTCATGATTAGATCACTTAGTTTCGGGTCTTATTCTAAAGACTAAAAAGCATTTTAAAACTTAATTTCTTTGCGCCTACATACTTTATTATTTAAGCTCGCCATTAGAATAAACTTGTTGGTCCAATTGGGATAGGTAGGCCTTTGCAAGCTTTCCCCCCCTCATAACCGTGCATGCGACTTTCACCGCACACGGCTAAAGCATATTAATTCGAGATTGATTTAACATCAATCTTTTCTGGTATATGTAATACTCTCACGGCACGTAGCGTGCACAGGTACTATGTTTTCCAAAGTGTATTGGCCACCATATTTACGTGGTATTAAATAATGCAAATGCACTTCTTCTAATCCATACAACGACTGTTCACACACATAGCATCTAAAGTTTCTTATAAATAGCTGCACGAAATTTCTCAGAATCACGAATAACCCTACGTTGAATATAATCTTCATCTAAGTAAGGGTTAACGTTATTTCGTAAGCTTTTTATCCTTAGTTGCTTTTGCTTGGATAACGTCGAATAGCATAATATCTTTCGATTCACCTATTCGCCAAGAATTTTTTTCAGTGTTGAAAATATATCTGTTATAAATCCAATTCTTATTTCTCTTCGGATGTTTCTTTTGAGCCTATTTCCACCAAAGTTGGTGAATATAATAACCAATTGATTGAAAAACTTCCTGAGAGTGGTAAGAGTCTCGATAGTAATTTGTCCAACCCCGTAGAACAGGATTTAAATCACTTATGAGAGCCCGAATCGGTTTATTTGACCGAAATTTGTCTTTAATCTCGCGTTTTAAGCTTCTTATAGACTTTTTTGACGGCCTTATAATAAGAACTTTCTTGTTAGTTTTAGACTTCTACTCTTTAGAGTAACATCCCATCCTAAAAAAGTAAATTCTTCATTCTCAAGATTACGGATTTTAGATTTCTTTTCAGAAATATTCAAGCCTCGTTTAGATAAAAAAGAACTAACCCGTGGGATCTGTTCCTTAACAAGTTTTTCTTTAAAAAGGCTTGTGACAATAAAGCCGTCAGCGTATCTTATTACCCAATTACCACTAATTTTTCTACCTTCACAGCTATTAGGCGAAGGTAAACCATCTCGAACAGCATTCTCTAATCCGTTTAGAGCGATATTACATAATAATGGAGAGAGGATACCTCCTTGCGAAGTACCTTCACTCGGAAAAGTTTTAATTCCTTTATCTAGGATTGGAGCTTTTAACCATTTTATAATATATTCATACGCTTTAGGACACGCTATCAATTTGGTTTCTTTTTCAAGAAACTCGTGTGATATCTTGTCAAAGCATTTTTCAATATCGACATCCATACCCATTTAGGACCTTTTGGTTTGTCTAAAATAGTTTTAATCCTCTGAATTGCATTACCAGTATTTCGGTATTTGCCAAATCCAAAAGAGTAGGTATCACTCATTTCTTCCACGATAGGGTCAAGACACATAAGTACCAGCGCTTGCAAACCTCTATCGATCATATTAGGAATTCCAAGAGGTCTTAGTTCATCTGATTGATTCTTAGGTATCCAAGTTCGACGAACGGGTCCAGCTTGATAGTCACCTGATTTTTGGACCAAGATTTCTCTTAGTTGCAATATAGCTTGGAATTTAGCCAAAGGGTTATTCCAAATTATTTTATCAAAACCAGGAGTTTTCTTTCCATCATTACTTACAATTTGTCTTACGGCAAGCGCTCTGCCTTCAAAAGACATCATCAATTTCTCTTCTAGAGAAAAAAGTAATTTTTGATCATTATTTTTATACACCACCACCAATTCTTTTTGTAGGCTTTTTACATATTTACTAGTTTTGTTCCAATTTATATTATGCCACTTTTGGTTCAATTTTTCATATCTAAAATTTAGAAAACTTTATATTTTAAAATATAGAAATTTACTAATTCCTACAAATAATTGTTGGTTTAACACACCTGTAGAATAAGTCAGCACCCTTTCAGGTCAAACCATAGAAATTAAAATTTCAGATTTTATCCGTACCCATTACAGGTTCGGCATTAGCTTTTTATTCAATCTTCTACCCTCTACTCGATAACAAGAATTGCTTCTTGTCCTCTTGCTTAGCATACAAGAGAGTATAGGGCTTACCACGTTCCCCGTCTTTCATACTTAATATCATCTTTAGCCTCCAACTTTACCCCGTTGATAATTCAACGTTACTATCTAAAGAGCATAAAACTTTAGATCTCTATCAAATTATTTGATTTTATTGTGGTTGATCAAATACACCTTTACGAGGCTTCAAACATTGGTTCACATTACATTAGACATGGATGATTCATTCTAGCTCCTTCACCTTAAACCACTTAAGGATATGGCTACATTGTTCCTTGAGCTTCACACCCCCAAATTACTTCGGACGCATGTCAAGGTAGAATATCAGCGTAACATAGCTGATTCCGGATCTCACGGAAATGAAAGACGACACTTCGTGTCGCACTTATGCAAAAGGTACGTCGTCATTTTAAAAACTACGACAGATTGTTAGCATTAAGTTTCAAAGTCTTTTCACTTTCGCAAAGTCTTTTTCACTTTTCCCTCACGGTACTTTTCACTATCAGTCATTAAGATTTTTAGACTTTGAGGGTGGGCCCCCAATATTCAAACAAACCATGACTTGGTCTGTTTTACTAATACAAAAATTTAAATCTTTATTTTACAGGGCTGTCCGATAAATAGGCTACCTTCTATGGCTTAGTTTCAATTAAATAAAGTTATTAAATTTTTAGTCTTTTACTGCGTTCGCTCGCCACTACTAACAGCCACTCGGTTGATTTTTGATTTTGGTTACTTAGATGATTCAGTTCACCAAATTTTTTGTTTAAAAATTTTTAAACAATTCTTTAATCAGTTAAAGATCGGTTTTCCGAATTTATGGAAAATTACATATCTCAGTATAATTATTTACTCCATGTAACATTTCGTTATAAAACGTCCATTTTGAATCTTAATGCTTAAGTATCCACTTAATGCTGTAATAACTTTTTACAATATCATTATTTTGATAAGAGGCGAATAACAGGATTTGAACCTGTGACTTTTAGAACCACAACCTAATACTCTAACCAACTGAGTTATACTCGCCAATTTGTTATTTTGTTACTGCTTTATGCAATAATTAGAAGAACCTTTCATAAAATTCTGTGAATATATAAAATTTAACATTTTTCTTTTTCGAACTTAACAATAAACTTAAATTACAAATTAATTTTCAATTTAAGGTATTTATTTTAAAATATTATTTATAATTACGTTTAAATTTTATTGGTCTTTCTTCTCTACTATAGTTCAAAAAATTTGGTGTTTTAAAATTTAATAGAATTATTGCTGAACGTTTGTCAACTTGTATACGTTTAACTTTTTTTTGAAATCATTTTCTAGTTAAATTTATATTTTACCTTCCTCTACTATAGTTCAAAAAATTTCGTATGTTCCAAAAATGGTTCTAAATGGTAAGTGTTATATGTTGAAAATCGTAAATAATTCAAAATGAAGTCACAAATTCCATTTCTTGAAACGAATTTGCTATTATTAAAGTTTTAACATCAAAAACTTACAGTCCCTAGTCTTTCGACAATAGAGCTCTTATAAAACGTCGAACCTAAAAGAACATCCGGCTGTAGGTTAATGGCAAAATTTATAAAGTTTGCAAGTCTTCTATAAATTTTTCATAAATTTAATATTTTTAAGCCCTTATTGTAAAGCTTTTTTGAGATACGAAATTTTTCGAACTATAGTAAAGCAGTTTCAAATTCAGGATGAAAAATGCAAAATAATGAATTAATTTTGGAATTATTTACGATTTTCAACTTATAACACTTACCATTTAGAACCATTTTTGGAACATACGAAATTTTTTGAACTATAATAGGGGGAACTAAATCTTAAAAAACAAAAATATTGTTAAATTAGAGTTTTGTATTGAAAAATTGAAAAGTTAATTTCTGTTATAGATTGTATGAAAACGAAAATAAAGAGATTTTGTTGAAATACCAAAAATTTTGAACTATAGTAGAGGAAGGTAAAATATAAATTTAACTAGAAAATGATTTCAAAAAAAAGTTAAACGTATACAAGTTGACAAGTATTCAACGATAATTTTATTAAATTTTTTAAGTGATAATTTGATAATTTACTAATACATTATACTTTAAGAGATTATCTGATAAGTTCTTATCGTCTAATGGTTAGGACACCACTCTTTCACAGTGGGAATACGGGTTCAAATCCCGTTAAGAATAAGTATTTAAAAAGAAGGTAAAGTAAAAAATCTTTTTAACCAATTTTAAATTTATGGGAGCTACTGCTGCAAATGCAACAACACTAGATAAAGTAACTAGTTTTATTTTTCCAATGGCTTTTTTCAATTAATCACAAGGATATTGGAACTTTAGATATTATCTTTGGGGCAATTTCTAGAACTGCAGCAACTGCGTTATCTTCTTAGATTCGAATAACTTTAGCGCAACCAAACGGAAGTTTTTTAGAATATAATCATCACTTTTATAATGTGATCATTACTGGTCCTGCTCTTCTAATAATTTTCTTTATGGTAATGCCTATTTTAATAACATTAATTGCATAAAACTCACTAGTCAAAATTTTTGGAGAGTGTATTGGTCTTGCACGGTTTATATAGGCGTGCGGTTACCGAAGCTCTTAATACATAGAAACGCCAAGAAAACTTAACATGAAAAAACTAATTTATTATTTAAAGTTAAAATATCAAATTTTCGTACAAGATAACAAAAATTTCACAAATTTTTATAAAAAAAAATTTCCTTCTCTTTATTACCTTTTACCTTTAATTCAAATTGTCAGTTTAATTAGTATTATGTATTTTTTAACATCTTCAAGTGCTCAATATTCAATTGTATTTTTAAGTGCTCTAGAGTCAGAAGAAATTTTCAATGATGCAGTGTTTTTAACTGATGATCAAAAATTCTATCACGATTATTTAAAACTTTTCGTTTGTGTTTATTTGGCTTCTGTTTTGGCACATCTTCTAATCGCATTTTATGTAATTTATAACGCAAACCATCCAATTAGAGATAAATTCATTCAGGGAACGAAGCATTTAGCAAAAGCTACAGCCGCTGTATCAACTGTAGCCGTTGGTTATAGTTATGCACCTTTGGAACCAACTGAGTTATCAAATTTTGTTCATACAAAAACACCGCTTGGTCGTGGATGGGATTATGAGCCTGGTTCTATGTTAACTAAGGTTCAAGGTGACATTGTGTCAAGTAAGTTAGGAAAAGATATTATGCTAGAAGCTGTGAATATACATGCTGAAGATTCGAAAATTATAAATGCGCATACTTTAAAAAAGATTACTAATGACCCAACATTTTCATCGAAACTTCGAAACGCATGTAGCTTTAGTGAAGCTCGAGTGATAGGATTGCCACTTATAGATATTACCAGTACTTTAGTAAAAAAGAGTCCTTCTTTAAGTGAAAATTTGAGTGAGATTATAACTAGAGATGACGACACTATTTTTGATAAAACTGATGATGATCATGATCATCATGATGACTCTTCATCGTTTCCAAAGCTTGTGGATGATCAAGATAAAAAAGATGCGGAGCGACGTGGAATAAGACGACTAATTGAAAAGAATCGGGCTGAAGCATTTGGAAAGTCTGACAGTAATTTGAATCAAGAAAAAAAAGTGCGTTTTAAGGAGGATTAACTAAAAAAAAAATTTTAATTTCATGCTTATGAAAGAAAAAATGTTATTTAGTACAAGGAAATTATTGATTTAGAAAATCTAAAAAAGGGGTTAGCTATAACTAAAGGAAACGTTGTTCCGGGTTTAGACGGAGAAATTAAAGCTAATTTCACGGAAAAAAAAATTAGAAATCTTATTTAAAACTCTTAAAAGTCAAAGATTTAAACCGACACCGGTAAGAAGAGTCAATATCCCAAAACCTGATGGCGGGACGCGTCCTTTGGGAGTTGCGTCGCAAAGGGATAAAGTCGTTCAGGTGGCTATTCTTATTCAACTTGAACCGGTGTTAGAAAACGTATTTTTGGATTGCTCATACGGTGGTCGTTCTATTAAAAGTTGTCACCATGCCTTAAAAAACATTAGAACAAAATGGCAAAATGTAACTTGCATTATCAACATTGATGTACAGAAATACTTTGACACTATTAATCACGACTTACTGCTTAGGATGTTGGAAGAATATTGTGATTAAGCTACTATTGAGCTTATTAGAAAATTCCTTAAATGTGGATATATTGACTTATACAATAATCCCGAGACGCTTGAAAAATCGGAGATAGGCGCCCCCAAGGCTCACTTATTTCGCCTATTCTTTCAAACCTTTACCTCCATTGTTTAGATCGCTTTGTGGATGAACAACTTCTCCCTGAGTGGAACCGCCGTTTGGAACGAAAATTTATTTCCGGATATTCGAATCGTAAAAATCTCACTGCAGAAGAGAATAGACTTGTAGAAGGTTTAAATATAGATGGGCTATAAGAGGCTATTGATAGATTAAAACATAATGAGTGGATTAAGCAGGGTCTTCCTTCCCTTGATCTTAAAGATGAAAGCTTCAGACGTATGCATTACGCTAGATACGTTGATGATTTTATTTTCGGCTTTACTGGCACCAAAGCGGAAGCGTAGGAAATTAAAAGTTCGGTCGAAGCGTTCTTTTTTGAAGAATTATTGTTAAAGACTAATGACACAAAAAGTTATATAAGCCATTCTTCAGACAGAGGTATCAAATACTTGGGTTTTAACACTTGCGGACAAACATAAGTTAAAAACGGCGGCGGTCTTTTAAAAATCTTTTTAACCAATTTTAAATTC